GAATAAATATAGTGATAATTTGATTCTTCGTCGCCGTAGTAAATAGTGTAGAGTAGAGAAAATATTAGTTTCTTCGTCTTTACAAAGGAAAAGAGTGATTTACTATGACATTATATGATTTGATTTTGTTTTTTTAGAGATTATATAATTTTATTTTTTAAAATATAAGACAAAAAATTCACTTTTTTTGAAATTATAAGAGGAATAATTAACTATGACGCGTTCACGAAAAAAAAATCCTTTTGTAGCGAATCATTTATTAAGAAAAATAAATAAACTTAATACAAAAGGAGAAAAAGAAATAATAATAACTTGGTCCAGAACATCTACCATTATACCTACAATGATTGGGCATACCATTGCTATCCACAACGGTAAAGAGCATTTACCTATTTATATAACAGATCGTATGGTAGGCCATAAATTGGGAGAATTTTCACCTACTCGAAACTTCCGAGGGTATGCAAAAAATGATAATAGATCTCGTCGTTAACATTAATTTTAACGTAAATTTAGTAATAGTAATTTTTCATTTTTTCGTGAAATATAGAACCTTATGACAAAGAAGAACCAATACAGAGAAGTATAACCCCTGGTCAAAAAATAGTTGTGTCTATTCACAACACAAAGCACGAATCCTAATTCATAATATTTTCAACTTTAAAGGGTTATGATAGTAGAACTTATGCTTTATGGAGTTGAGCATCTTATTCTATGTTTTTTTTTTGAATTGCTTTATTCTGCAGCAGAAAATGCTAGTCACAATATATAATATTTCAACAAACTAAGTCAATGAGTCATAAAGATATATAAAGTAAAGATATATAAAAAAAAGAGATAAATAAAAAAGTACACAAATAAGACGTATCATTTTATATAGAGTAGTGAGGAATTATGGGACAAAAAATACATCCGCTTGGTTTCAGACTTGGTACAACTCAAAGTCATGATTCTATTTGGTTTGCACAACCAAGAGATTATTCCGAGAATCTAAAAGAAGATAAAATAATACGAGATTGTATCAAGAATTATATACAAAAAACAATAAGAATATCCTCCGGTGTCGAGGGAATTGGACGAATAAAGATTAAAAAAAGAATCGATCGGATTCAAGTCATAATCTATATGGGACTTCAAAACTTATTTGAAGAGGGGGGGCCTCGAAGAATCGAAGAATTACAGACTAATGTGCAAAAAAAACTTAATTGTGTAAACCGAAAAATCAACATTGCAATTACAAGAATTCCAAATGCTTATAGTGACCCTAATATTCTTGCAGAATTTATAGGTGAACAATTAAAGAATAGAATTTCGTTTCGTAAAGCAATCCAAAAAGCTATTGAATTAGCTGAACAGGCAGGTACAAAAGGAGTTCAAGTACAAATTGCGGGACGTATCGACGGAAAAGAAATTGCCCGTGTCGAATGGATCAGAGAAGGTGGGGTTCCTCTACAAACCATTCGAGCTAAAATCGATTATTGTTCCTATCCAGTTCGAACTATTTATGGGGTATTAGGAATCAAAGTTTGGATATTTCTAAACAACGACTAATCCAATTTTCGTTCTATTTAACGTTCCATATTTTGCTAAAACAAAAAATGACGAATTCTTACTACACTCTTATTCCTAAAGAAGAAATGACAAATTTTTTAAGATTGAATAAAAAAAATTAATTATTTTATAGTGAAGGAATTGCTATGCTTAGTGTGTGACTCGTTGGTTTTTTTGAGAGTGGTAAATTTTCTACAAAAATTAGTAGAATTAATTACTCAAGAATTAATAACCTACTCATCGCTTCCCATTATCTGGATATAAAGAACCGCTGAAAATAGAAAATCAAAATCTACGTGGTGATAGAATTATAGCAACTGAAATAAAAAAGAATCTGATTATTTGTTGTAAAGCAATAAGAATATACAGATAAATGAAGGGGTGAAAGAAAGATAGAAAAAAGATATCAATGATATAGAATTCTACTATGTAAAGGTCTATGGGTCATCTCATAAAAGGTAGTGTAATAAAGCATCAATATTCAAAACTCATCCATATATGGATGAATATATTCCTAGAATAAACGAATCAAGAGCCGCGAATCAATAAAACCGAGAAGGTTGATTCAACAAAAAAGAATAAAATAAATAAGAAAATTTTAATAAAATAATAAAATCTTATTAATTATTTTATTAAAGAGGCTCCATTATAGAATTTAGACCTAACCATAAATCGAAAAGCGATGGGAACGACGGAACCTGTGAATACCTAAGATTATATTAAAATTAAAAATCTTACAGATTCATTAGATGGGATGGCGGAAGAAACTAAGAATTCATTTATTTTTTAGGAGTTGTGGACTAACCCAACATTAAATCTTAAATTTAAAATGAGAGAGTAAATATTCGCCCACGAAAATGTGGATTTTTTTATTTAGAAATCCAATCCAATATGATAATAAAAAAAAAGACAAATATGGATTAGAACCTTATATCAAAACAACATTATCTAGTAAAATACAGATAGCAAAAATGGTCTATAAGAATCCATATTTCGTTCTATATCAAAGCAAGATATAAAAATTTCTAATAGATCCGCTGTTTACTTTTTGACCTAAAAATAAAAGTCTTTCGTGGTAAAGTCGATTGTATAAATCAACCCAAGATGTCTCATCGTCTCCCGCCACTAGAAAAGGGACTTTGGGAACTCCAATTGGCATAAACGAAAATGCAAGAAGATGCAGTTGTCTATCTTACTTTGCTTTGGCGTGAGAACGCAAATAGATTCTATGAAATGTTAAAAAATCCCGCGATTGTAATTGTATATAATATAATAATAATAATATATAGTATAGAATTCTATTATTCTAATTCTAACTTATTTTTTTAAACAATCTTATTGTATATTATTTTAATTATAATTATTATTTATTATCGGCTAAATATTTTTCAATCGATTTATTCGCGAGGAGCCGTATGAGGTGAAACTCTCATGTACGGTTCTGTAATAGAGATGGAATTGAGAAACAACCATCAATTATAACCCCAAAAGAACCAGATTCCGTAAACAACATCGAGGAAGAATGAAAGGAAAAGCCTATCGAGGTAATAAAATTTGCTTCGGAAAATACGCTCTTCAGGCACTTGAGCCCGCTTGGATCACATCTAGACAAATAGAAGCGGGGCGACGGGCAATGTCACGAAATGTTCGCCGGGGTGGACAAATATGGGTACGGATATTTCCAGACAAACCTGTTACAGTAAGACCTACCGAAACGCGTATGGGTTCGGGAAAAGGATCTCCCGAATATTGGGTAGCTGTCGTTAAACCCGGCAAAATACTTTATGAAATGGGAGGGGTCCCTGAAAATATAGCTAGAAAGGCTATTGAAATAGCGGCATCCAAAATGCCTATACGAACTCAATTCATTCTTTCAGAATAATCATTAGAACGATTGTCGGTTTCTTTTTTTTTTTTTGAACACAGAATATTTTTTTTACTTCCATTTTTTGACTGAAAGATAAAAAAAAATGATATGATTCAACCTCAAACCTATTTAAATGTGGCCGATAATAGCGGAGCCCGCGAATTGATGTGTATTCGAATCATAGGAGCTAGTAATCGACGGTATGCTTATATCGGTGACATTGTTGTTGCTGTAATCAAAAAAGCAGTACCAAATTCATCTTTAGAAAGATCGGAAGTGATCAGGGCTGTAATTGTACGTACTTGTAAAGAACTCAAACGTAGTAATGGTCTAATAATAAAGTATGATGATAATGCGGCGGTTCTCATTGATAAAGAAGGAAATCCAAAAGGAACTCGAATTTTTTCCGCAATAGCCCGAGAATTGAGACAGTTAAATTTCACTAAAATAGTTTCATTAGCACCCGAGGTATTATAATACGAGATCGTGATATCGATCTATTATTTATGACTTGAATGAATAGGAGGGAAATATATTTGAATAGGAATTCAATATTCAATATATATATATATTCAATATATATTCAAAAAAAAAATTCGAATTCAGAATTTTGTATAAAAAAAAAATAGAATTCTGAATTCGAATTCCATATAAGATTATCTATAATTAGGTCATTCGTTCATTTTCTTTCTATCTTTTTTTTTTTTTAGAATATGGAATATTCTATATTTCCATTATCCTAATTAGAATAATATAATATTAATATTTTCTATACATATTAAAGTATTCTAATTCTAATTATTATATTTTCATATTCAATATTAGATATTTTATTGAATCAAAAAATAAAAAAACCAGAGCACGTTGATTATATCGAAAGTAAGGAGCAATAATCGATCGTGGGTAAAGATACTATCGCTGATATACTAACCTTGATACGTAATGCTGACATGAATAGAAAAAGAACAGTTCAAATACCACTTACTAATATTATCGAAAACATTGTGAAAATTCTTTTACGAGAGGGTTTTGTTGAAAACGTCAGAAAACATCGAGAAAGCAACAAATACTTTTTAGTTTTAACTCTACGGTATAGAAGAAATAGGAAAGGATCATATAAAACTTTTTTAAATTTAAAAAGGATCAGTACACCTGGTCTACGAATCTATTCTAACTATCAACAAATTCCGAGAGTTTTAGGAGGAATGGGGATTGTAATTCTTTCTACTTCTAGGGGTATAATGACAGATCGAGAGGCTCGATTAGAAAGAATCGGCGGAGAAGTTTTATGTTATATATGGTAATTTTGCCGATATCCGAATTATATGAAAAACTTAGAATTATTGTGAATGGAGTAGAGAAAAAACAGATTTCTAATATGACTCCTGATACATTGGTGAATGTGTGAAGAGGGTTTAACTAGAATAGAAATCAAACTGCATGAAGATTTCATTTAATTACTGAATCACTTCTGAGGGTATGTTCCAGGTTGCTTTAGAAAAATAGAATGAAAATTATATTATAGGCTATGTTTCAAAAAAAAATTCGACATACTTAATGTATACGACCGGTAAAAGAAAAAATGGAAGTATAAGTCACTTAATTTAATTAGACTATTTTTTAACTTCAACATGTTTTTTAGGAAAAACAATTATAAGTTAAAAATGTAAGGAAACCCTATTTTCTTCCAATATATAGATTCAGCATTAAGTTTAAGTTAAGGAGTTAAAAATATGAAAGTAAGAGCCTCTGTTCGTAAAATTTGTGAAAAATGTCGATTGATCCGCAGGCGAGGTCGAATTATAGTAATTTGTTCCAATCCAAAACATAAACAAAGACAAGGATAATATTTTCACAAAATACAAAATTAAGGGCTTTCTATTAAAAAGAAAGTACCGAATGCAAAAATAAAAAAATAATAATTTAGATTCTATATTCCAATCTAGTCTATAGTTATAAGTATTAAAATAAATATTATTGCTTGATATTTCAAAAATTGTATTCTATATTAATCGAATTATAGAATACAATAGATAGAATAAGTAGTTAGGAAATAGTAAAGAATCCGTTTTTGACAGGAAATGGATATATCCATATATTTCGAACTTATATTTTAAAAAATAATAAAAAATGGCAAAATCTAGACCAAAAATTGGTTCACGTAAAAATGGACGTATTGGTTCGCGTAAACATCCTCGTAAAATACCAAGGGGGGTTATTTATGTTCAAGCTAGTTTCAACAATACCATTGTGACTGTTACAGATGTACGAGGTCGGGTGATTTCTTGGTCCTCTGCCGGTTCATGTGGATTCAAAGGTACACGAAGGGGTACACCATTTGCCGCTCAAACGGCAGCACGAAATGCTATTCGAACAGTAGTCGATCAAGGCATGCAACGAGCAGACGTCATGATAAAGGGTCCCGGTCTAGGAAGAGATGCGGCATTAAGAGCTATTGGTAAAAGTGGTATACTATTAAGGTTAATACGGGATGTAACCCCTATGCCACATAATGGATGTAGGGCTCCTAAAAAAAGACGTGTATAAAACTATAAAGAAACATATTTCAAGAGAAATAAACAATTAAATCAAGAGTTTCATTAAAATATATTACTATGATTCGAGAAAAAGTAAAAGTATCGACTCAGACACTACAGTGGAAATGTGTTGAATCAAGGGTAGACAGTAAGCGTCTTTATTATGGACGCTTTATTATGTCTCCACTTATGAAAGGTCAAGCAGATACAATAGGCATTGCAATGCGAAGAATTTTGCTCGGAGAAATAGAGGGAACATGTATCACACGTGCAAAATCTGAGAAAATACCACATGAATATTCTACCATAGTAGGGATTCAAGAATCAATACATGAAATTTTAATGAATTTGAAAGAAATTGTATTGAGAAGTAATCTCTATGGAACTCGAGAGGCCTCCATTTGTTTCAAAGGTCCTGGATATGTAACTGCTCAAGACATTATTTTACCACCTTCGGTGGAAATCGTGGATAATACACAACATATAGCTAACCTAACAGAACCTATAAATTTGTGTATTGAATTACAAATTGAGAGGAAGCGGGGCTATCGTATAAAAACATTAAACAACATTCAAGATGGAAGTTATACTATAGATGCTGTATTCATGCCTGTTAGAAATGCAAATCATAGTATTCATTCTTATGTGAATGGTACTGAAAAACAAGAGATACTCTTTCTCGAAATATGGACAAATGGAAGTTTAACTCCTAAGGAAGCACTTTATGAAGCCTCCCGGAATTTGATTGATTTGTTTATTCCTTTTTTACATGCAGAAGAAGAAAACTTAAATTTTGAAAACAATCAACACAAAGTTACTTTACCCCTTTTTACTTTTTATGATAGATTGGTTAAGGATAAACTAAGGAAAAATACAAAAGAAATTCGATTGAAATCCATTTTTATTGACCAATTAGAATTGCCCCCCAGGGTCTATAATTGTCTAAAAAAGTCAAAGATACATACATTATTGGAACTTTTGAATAAGAGTCAAGAAGACCTTATGAAAATGGAACATTTTCGCGTAGAAGATGTAAAAAATATATTCAACATTTTATTACGACAAATCGAAAAACATTTTGCATAAATTTGAAATCCATTGGATTTTTTTTTTCATCTTTCATTAAAAAAAAAAATGAAAAAATTTTCATTCGATTAGTTTACTCAACTCATGAGTTGATCAAAAAATCCGTTGATTTGGAATCACAGGATGGGTGGGTGTCAAAGATGATGAATTGATTTCTTACCTATGTAACTAAATTTTTATTTTTGTTCCTAATAGGTGGTATTTTTTGCTTATTTTCCTATTTTTATCTCAAAAACGGAAACTTAGGAAAGTGCTTTATAAACATATGTATAAAAATAACATATTTCATCTAGTTTCCTTATGTCGACTATAACCAGTTATTTCGGTTTTCTACTAGCAGTTTTAACTATAACCGCAGGTCTTTTTATCAGTCTGAATAAGATACGACTTATTTGAGTTGAAATTTGTAGATGAATTGGAAATTATGGAATATTTTAGATATTCTATAGTTCCGTATCATATTGCCAATTCTTGGCCATTCAGATTCATGGTCAATACAGATGCATATTTTAGGATAGATATTACCCCCACTTTTTTTCCTTTCAAGCAAACTCAAATGATTGAAGTTTTTCTATTTGGAATCGTGTTAGGTCTAATTCCTATTACTTTGGCTGGATTATTTGTAACGGCATATTTACAATACCGACGTGGTGATCAATTGGATATTTGATTTAGTAACATCTAGAGACGTTCTAGGCATTTAAAATAATAATCTTAATCATAGCCCGCGGGGGGGGGCTTGACAATTCTATCGATATAGACGTATAATATAATTGAGTTGGTTGACTCACGTTTCGAGTTTCCACCCACGTGGTTCCCTTTCCCACCCATGTCGGCTTCTAATTCATTATATGCAGAATTATAATTGAGGGGGAGATCCCACGGTAGCTAAACATTCTTGGCATATAATAAAAAAAATATTTAGGAGGATTAGGCCCAGAGGGGGGGTGTAAATATCTCATCTAAGGATAGATGAGATTTACACTTATTAAAAAGAGAAGAATGGTATCACGCTCTGTAGGACTTGAACCCACGGCATCGGGTTTTGGAGACCCGCGTTCTACCGAACTGAACTAAGAGCGCTTTCTTTTCCTAAAGAATTTAGGTAGGGATAGGGATGACAGGATTCGAACCTGTGACATTTTGTACCCAAAACAAACGCGCTACCAAGCTGCGCTACATCCCTTTACATCAGTTTCCAGTGTCATTATTAAAGAGTATAATAACAAGATCAAAGAATATATATATGAATATGAAATAGGTAAACTAGAAGGAGAAAGGGAGATTACTTTAGGTTTTTTTTTGTTCGCCTCTTGGTTCGGATTTTCATGTTAGCAAACGAATACAAATTACCATTTAAATTGTTAATACCTTTTAGGGGGGTATAACTTTATGGCAAAAGGACTTACCATTCCGGCAGCTGGGAAACCACTCTTTGGTTTTCAAATGGATCTTTCTGGATCCACAGTAGTTGTTCAAGTTGCATTCGAACTTCCCCCGATCAATCCAGGGGGTCTTCTGAATGCGCCAGTTTTCTGTATCATTCTGTATTTTGTATACAAAATAAAATGATTAAAGAAATATTCAAATAAAAAAACTTAAGGAGTTGAAAGTTTAAAATGAATACTATAAGAAACTATATCTCTGCCGCTGTGGCAAGTATATGTTAAATGAACAAGATAAAAAGATATATCTCTGCGGTTGGGCAGTACGAGGTTCTAATAAATATCTGTAGGGTTTTGGCTCTAGTGATTCTCTTCATAGAAATCAATCGTTTATACCCGAGAGAAATCAATCGTTTATACCCGGGCCTTTTTGTACATTTCGATTTGAATTCGGACTTCCCCCGAGAAATCGGAGGGGTTTTAGTAATAAAATTACGGTTTTAACCCTATTAAAAGATGGAATTCTGTATTATTATGTATTACAAATTACAAGAAAAATTCGAAGGAGGATTTTAAATGCGAGATCTAAAAACATATCTCTCGGTGGCACCGGTGGCAAGTACTCTATGGTTCGCGGCTCTAGCGGGTCTCTTGATAGAAATCAATCGTTTATTCCCGGATGCGTTGACATTCCCCTTTTTTTAATTCTAGTTATTAGCACTGGAAGGGGTGACGAAGATTAGGGATCCAATAAAATAGCTGTGATTAAATCCCTCTTCATTCGTTTTTTTCTAATTAGACTATAATAGGTTCGAAAAAAAGAGGAAATTACAATCAATAAGGTGTATTTGACCTCACTCTATTATTAATAGCAATGGAATTAATTAATACTTCAATTCCGTTGCTATTAATAATAGAGTCAGACCAGAAATGGAATTGTAATAGTAGGGGAAGGGCTATTACTGTACTATATTAAATTAATTGGAACAAAATCTTTCATAATTTGATTTTGAATTATCAACTTATACTTTTTTCGTTCCTTTTTCTTCTTCCCCTCGAATCTGAAAGATAGAAGAAAGAGTTAAGTGAATAAAAAAAAAACCAAGGGAGGTTCATGGCCAAGGGTAAAGATATCCGAATTACTGTTATTTTGGAATGTACCAGTTGTGATAAAAAGGGTGTTAATAAGGAATTGAGGGGTATTTCTAGATATATTACTCAAAAGAATCGACACAATACGCCTAGTCGATTGGAATTGAGAAAATTCTGTCCCTTTTGTCGCAAACATATGATTCACGCAGAGATAAAGAAATAGAAAAAATGGATTGCTTGTTTGTCACCCTTAGGAGGTAAATTCTAGAAATTATAAATTCTAGAAATTATATTAGATAGAATTATATTAGATAGATAAGATATAAATTATCTCTATATTATATATAGATTCTGTAATATGAAATGAAATTATATACATATAAGATACTATTATATAATATTTCCTTATATAACAAATATATATATATTACAAAAAAAAATAAGAATATAAATAAAAAAAATCTCTTTTTTATAAGAAATGG